AATTTGATATCAAACAAATTCTACCTAATTCCTTAAAAGACGACTTTCGGCTTTTTTTTTACAATGATAATCTACTTATTTTGCAAAAAAAAAATAATTGATAGATGATTTTCAAGGTTTTTTTTTTTTTTTTCAATTTTGTTCTTTTATACTTTTTTTTCGCTAATTTTTTGATATTATTAATAATTATTATTTTAATTTATATATTAAAATTTAGAAGACTAGGTTATAAAATATAATTTTTTATTTTAATAATTAAATATAGCTCATATAGATCTTAGTGAGATGTTCTTTTACCTTGATAGAAATATATAGATCTGAATAACATTTATATAAATATATTATATATGTATTAATGTTATAGGAGAAATTAGATAAATATACGGGAAATAGGGAATGTCTATACTACTGTAATTATTTTCAAATTTTGAAATTTTTTTTTAGTCTAGATTAATAGATATCTATTAATTAATAAATTATTTATATATTAATAGATATCTATATATTCCAAATTTTTAAAAATTTTTTAATAATAGTGAAAGTTCGATTTATATAGAAATCTATTACAAATAAAAAAAAAAAAAAAATTAGATAGGAATTTGTTTGATATCTTATGTAAAAATTTTTACAAATTTTGAAAATTTTGAAATTTTTATAAATTTTGAAATTTTTTTTTTAAAGGCAAATTGATTGTAATTATTTAATATTTACATATTATGAAAAATTTTGAAAAATTTTAAAATTTATAAAAATTTTAAAATTTAATTAATATTTTTATAATTTAGCTATTTTATTATAATTAAAAATTATTATTTTTATATATTATAAATTAAAATTTGATTTTTAAAAATATTTTTTAATTTTAGTATAAAGTCACTAAAATATATTTTAAAAGGGGAATTATATATTTTATTTAAGGCGATTTTTATAAATTATGGGGGGGAGCTATTCATTACTAATTTTTTTTATAAAGAAGTTTTTTATTTTAATTAATTTAAATTTAATTGGTGGTGTATTTATTTATTGTTTAAAGTTTAATTAATGTTAAGTTTTAGGGTTTTTACAATATTAAAATTTTAAATAATTATTTAATTTAAAATTAATTGTATTTAATTTAAAATTATTAATTTTTAATTATTGTATAAAATTAAAAATTTAATTTATTTTATAAATAGGATAATATATTTAATTAAAATTAATTTTAATTTTATTTAGGTTTATTTTATTTAAATATTAATATTTGTTTAAGTTTAAATTGTGCTATTATTTTTGTTTATACATATACCTATATATTGTTAAATTTTCAAATTTTGTTAATGGTATTAGATATAAAAATAATTATTTAGTTTAAAATTATGGGTATTAATTATAAAATTAAATTTTTGTATAAATTAATTATTTAAAATATATTATAAGGGGATAATATATTTTATTTAAATTGATTTTTTGTTTATGAGGGTGTTATTCAATACTAATTTTTTTTATTTAAATGTTAATAATCTATGATTAATTTTAATTAAATTAAAGTATTTATATTTTAATTTTCAAAATTTGTAAAAATTTTTATATAAGATAGAAGTAGTTCTTTTTTAGATTTTTAATTATTTATTATTATTTAAATGGGTTTTTAATTTATGTTAATATTTTAATTTATGAAAATTTTAAATTTTTATAAATTAAGAAATTTTATTAATTTAAGGTATTTAAGATGGGATTAGTTTAACTTGCAAAAATTTTTAATTTTATAAAAAATTACTTTTTTTTTAAAAAAAAATTTTTTTGTGTAGGAATTAATTATTTTTTAAAAAAAAAATTTGAGTTTTTTTAAAAAAAATTATTTTTTTATAAAAATTTATGTAATTATTAATTTTATTTAATTTTAATTATTTATTGTATAGTTTATTTATTTTATTAAATTTAAAAATTTTATTTATTTTTATTATAAAGTTTTATTTTGGCTTAAAAATTTATTATTAATTTATTTTATATGTAAATTTTTGTGTGAAATTTGTTTATTAATTTTAAAAATTATTAAATATAATTTAATCGCAGTAATTAATATTATTAATTAAGGAAACTTAGAAATAGAAATATTAAATAGTATTGACTTAATTTGTGCCAGCAGTCGCGGTTATACAAATAATGCAAATAAATTTGTTTAGTAAAAGTTAAATTGAATTTAAAATTTAAAGTTAAAATTATTAGGTGAAATTTTAATTTTAAATTATATTGTTTATAAATTTTATTAAAGCTTATAAATTTTAATATTAAACTAGGATTAGATACCCTATTATTTAAAATGTAAGTCAATTTACTAAAGTAGTAGTAGTTATGTTCTTGAAACTTAAAAAATTTGGCGGTATTTTAGTCTATTCAGAGGAACTTGTTCTGTAATCGATAATCCACGTTGGACCTTTCTTAAATTTGTTTAATCAGTTTATATACCGTCGTTATAAGAATATTTTATAAGAATAATAATTTTCTTAATATTTTATTAAATTGTATATCAGATCAAGGTGTAGCTTATATTTAAGTAGAAATGGGTTACAATAAAATTATTTATGTGGATATAAAAATGAAAAATTTATTGAAATTGGATTTGAAAGTAAATTTATATAGATTAATAAATTGATTTTAGCTCTAAAATATGTACACATCGCCCGTCGCTCTTATTAATAAAGTAAGATAAGTCGTAACATAGTAGATGTACTGGAAAGTGTATCTAGAATGACAATTTAAAGCTTATTTAGTAAAGTATTTCATTTACATTGAAAAGATTTTTGTGCAAATCAATATAAATTGAAGTTAAATTTTATTTATTAATTTTATTTTTTATTAATTTATTTATATTAAAAATAATTGTATAACTTTATGTTTTAGTAATTTATAATGAAAAAATAATTATAATAATAGTGTAATAGTATTGTGAAAGAATATTGAAATATTTTGAAAAATTTTTATTTTAAAAGAAAATTTAATTTATTGTACCTTGGGTGTCAGGGTTTATTAAATAAAAAATAATTATTTATTTTTCTCGATTTTAAAAGAGTTAATAAGTAATAAAAGTTAATGTAATAAAATTATTTTCAATTATTTATTAGAAATGAAATGTTATTCGTTTTTAAAGGTATCTAGTTCTTTAAGAAATAGATTTAATCTAAAAATTTTAAATTTATTTAGTTAATTTTTTAATTAATTAATTTTAAAATTTTAATATTTTATGGGATAAGCTATAGAATAAATTTTTAAAAATTTCAATTATTATAAAAAAATATATGATTAGAATTGTCAATTATTAAAAGTTTGTTATAAATTATTTTTGGGTTTATAATATTTATTTTATTTTAAGTATCTATTAAAGTTTTTATTTTAATTTTAAAAATAAAATAATAATGATAAAATTAGTATATTATTATGTTAAAATAAATTGATCAGTAAAGTTTAAGTAAAGAATTCGGCAAATATAATGTTCGCCTGTTTAACAAAAACATGTCTTTTTGAAATTTATTATAAAGTCTAATCTGCCCAATGAGGTTTTTAATGGCCGCAGTATTTTAACTGTGCAAAGGTAGCATAATCATTAGTTTTTTAATTGAAAGCTGGTATGAATGATTGGACGAGATATTAACTGTTTCATTTAAATTTATATAGAATTTTATTTTTTAGTTAAAAAGCTAAAATTTATTTAAAAGACGAGAAGACCCTATAAATCTTTATATATTTTATTAATTTAGTTATTAAGATTTTTTTTACTTTTTTTATAAAATATATTTTATTGGGGTGATATTAAAATTTATTAAACTTTTAATTTTTAGAATCATTAATGTATGAATAATTGATCCAGTTTTATTGATTAAAAATTTAAGTTACTTTAGGGATAACAGCGTAATTTTTTTGGAGAGTTCATATCGATAAAAAAGATTGCGACCTCGATGTTGGATTAAGAGTTATTTTAGGTGTAGCAGCTTGAAAATAAAGTCTGTTCGACTTTTAAATTCTTACATGATCTGAGTTCAAACCGGTGTAAGCCAGGTTGGTTTCTATCTTTAATTAAATTGAATATTTTAGTACGAAAGGACCAAATATTTAAATAATTTTATTTTATTATAGAATGTTATTAAATTATTACTATTTTGGCAGATTAGTGCACTAAATTTAGAATTTATATATGTAATATTTATTACAAATAGTACTTGTTTTATATAGAATTAATTTTATTTTTAATTAGAAGATTATTATTAATTATTTGTGTATTAGTTAGAGTTGCTTTTTTAACTTTATTAGAGCGTAAAGTTTTAGGCTATATTCAAATTCGTAAGGGGCCAAATAAAGTCGGGATTATAGGAGTACCCCAACCTTTTTGTGATGCGATTAAATTATTTACTAAAGAACAATTATATCCTTTAGTATCTAATTATATTTCTTATTATTTTTCTCCGGTTTTTTCATTATTTTTATCTTTATTAGTTTGAATATGTATACCTTTTTTTATTAAAATATTTTCTTTTAATTTAGGTATTTTATTTTTTTTATGTTGTACTAGATTAGGGGTTTATACTGTAATAGTTGCGGGTTGATCCTCTAATTCAAATTATGCGCTATTAGGGGGATTACGAGCGGTTGCTCAAACAATTTCTTATGAAGTTAGAATAGCTCTAATTTTATTATCTTTTATTTTTTTAATTGGGGGGTATAATTTTATTAATTGTTATATATATCAATTAAATATGTGATTTTTAATTATTTTATTTCCTTTAAGTTTAGTTTGATTTAGAATTTCTTTAGCTGAGACTAATCGGACTCCTTTTGATTTTGCTGAGGGGGAGTCTGAATTAGTTTCAGGGTTTAATGTAGAGTATAGAAGAGGAGGATTTGCTTTAATTTTTTTAGCTGAGTACGCGAGAATTTTGTTTATAAGAATACTTTTTTGTTTATTATTTTTAGGGGGGGATGTGTTTAATTTTTTATTTTATATTAAATTAACTTTTATTTCTTTTTTATTTATTTGAGTTCGGGGTACTTTACCTCGATTTCGTTATGATAAATTAATATACTTGGCTTGAAAGAGTTTTTTACCTTTTTCTTTAAATTATTTAATATTTTTTATTGGGTTTAAAATTATTATTTTTTCTTTAATCTTATGAATTTTTTTTAGTATAAGTTAATAGAAAATTTATTTTCTATCTTATGTTTTCAAAACATATGCTTGTTCAAGCTCATTAACTAATTAATTAGATTATCTCATCATTTTATAATTAAAGGGTTTACTAAATAGTATATAAAATAAATTACAGTTAAGATTTGACCTATAAGAATATACGGGTCTTCTACTGGGCGGGCACCAATTCAAGTTAATAAAATTACAGTTATTACTATAGTTCAAAAATTAATTTGGTTAATAGGATAAAATTGAATTCCTCGGAATTTTCTTAAGTGATAAAAAGGTAAAATTATTAAAATAGCAATAGATAAAACTAAAGCAATAACTCCTCCTAATTTATTAGGAATTGATCGTAAAATTGCATAAGCAAATAAAAAATATCATTCTGGTTGAATATGAACAGGGGTAACTAAAGGATTGGCAGGAATAAAATTATCGGGGTCTCCTAATAGGTAGGGGTTAAATAAAGTTAAGGTGATTAATATTATAATTATAATAATAAATCCTACAATATCCTTAAATGTAAAGTAGGGGTGAAAAGGAATTTTATCAATATTTGAGTTTAATCCGGTTGGGTTATTTGATCCTGTTTGGTGTAAAAATATTAAATGAATTATTGTTATAGCTAAGACAATAAAAGGTAAAATAAAATGAAAAGTAAAAAATCGAGTTAATGTGGCGTTATCTACAGCAAATCCTCCTCATACTCATTGTACTAAATCTATCCCTAAATAAGGGATTGCTGATAATAAGTTTGTAATAACTGTAGCTCCTCAAAAAGATATTTGTCCTCATGGTAAGACATACCCTATAAATGCTGTTCCTATTACAAGGAATAAAATAATTACTCCTACTAGTCAGGTAGGTGTATATAAGTATGAATTATAGTATATACCTCGTCCTACATGTAAATAAATACAAATAAAAAAAAAAGAAGCTCCGTTTGCGTGTAATGTTCGTAATAATCAACCATAATTTACATCTCGACAAATATGGTTTACTCTATTAAAAGCTAAATTAATATCTGCTGTATAATGTATGGCTAAAAATAAGCCTGTAAGAATTTGAATAATTAAACATAATCCTAGTAAAGAACCAAAATTTCATCAAGTGGAAATATTAATAGGGGCTGGTAAATCAACTAAAGCATTATTAGCAATTTTAAATAGTGGGTGTTTGAGTCGTATGGGTTTATTCATTAGTTTATTTGTCGTAGAGGGCCATAAAATAAATTGGTAATTTTTACTACAGCAATTAGAGTGATTAATAAGTAATTTATTAATAAAATAGTAATTAAATTAATAGGAAAATTATAAAATTTATATAGGGATAAAATATTTTCTGGTATTAAATTATTTATGTTATTTATTGGTATTATTTCTATATTATATAGGTTTATTATTAAAGATTTATCTATAATATAAATTAATATAAGTCTTATATTGAATAGAAAAATTGAAATTATAATTAATTGAATTGAAAAAGAAAATATTTCATTAGATGCTAATGAAGTTACATAAATAAATAGGACTAGTATTCCTCCCAGAAAAATCAAAAATAAAATATAGGAAAACCAGAAAGTTTTAGCAAATAGTCCTGTAATTAAACAAATAGAAGTAGTTTGAATAAGAAGTATAATTCCTATAGCTAAAGGATGCTTTATTTGTATAAAAATTAAATTTAAAATAAAAATTATGGAGATTAGGATTAATTGTATAATATCAAGAAATAGTTTATAAAAATATTAATTTTGGGGATTAATGATAGAATTATTTTTCTTTTCTTGAAGTTTTAAAAAAAATTATTTTATTTTTGATTTACAAGACCAATGTTTTTATTAAACTATTAAAACTAATGTTGAATTTAATTAGATTATGATTATCTAGATTTTTATTTATTGGGGGTAGTTTAGTTTTTGTTTCTCAACGTAAACATTTATTATCTATATTATTAAGATTAGAATATATAGTATTGAGTTTATTTTTTTTGTTATATGTTTATTTAAATTTTATAAGTTTTGAGCAATTTTTTAGAATAATGTTTTTAACTTTTAGTGTTTGTGAAGGGGCTTTAGGTTTATCTATTTTAGTTTCTATAATTCGTACTCATGGAAATGATTATTTTCAATCTTTTAATATTTTAGAGTGTTAAAATTTATTTTTATATTATTAATAGTTATTCCGGTATGTTTTATACAAGCGGGATTTTGAATGGTGCAAAATATTTTTTTGTTTATAAGATTTATTTTTATTTGTTTTTTTAATTATAGTAATTATTTTATAAATATTTCTTATTTTTTAGGGTGTGATTTGATTTCGTATGGTCTTATTTTATTAAGTTTATGAATTTGTTCTTTAATATTAATGGCCAGTTCTAGAATTTATAAGTATAATAATTATAGTAGTTTATTCTTATTAAATATTCTATTTTTATTGTTATTTTTAATATTAACTTTTAGAAGAATAAATTTATTATTATTTTATTTTTTTTTTGAAAGTAGATTAATTCCTACTTTATTTTTAATTTTAGGGTGAGGATATCAGCCCGAACGTTTACAAGCTGGAGCTTATTTATTATTCTATACTTTATTAGTTTCTTTACCTATATTAGTGGGAATTTTATATCTTTATTATAATAGTTTGGGTTTAAATTTCTATATTTTAAGTAATTCTATTTTTAATAGATATTTATTATATTTTTCTTTAATTTTAGCTTTTTTAGTTAAAATACCTATATTTTTGGTTCATTTATGATTACCTAAAGCTCATGTTGAGGCCCCAGTTTCTGGTTCTATAATTTTAGCAGGTATTATATTAAAATTAGGGGGGTACGGTTTATTACGGGTATTATCTTTTCTTCAAATAATAAATATTAATTTTAGTTTTATTTGAATTAGAATTAGTTTAATTGGGGGTGTTTTAATTAGTTTAGTTTGTTTACGTCAAACAGATTTAAAGGCTCTAATTGCTTATTCTTCTGTAGCTCATATAGGAATTGTTTTAGCTGGGATATTTACTATAAGTTATTGAGGGTTGTGTGGTTCTTATATTTTAATGATTGCTCATGGATTGTGTTCTTCAGGTTTATTTTGTTTAGCTAATATTGTTTATGAACGTTTAGGGAGTCGAAGTTTATTAATTAATAAGGGTTTATTAAATTTTATACCTTCAATAGCTTTATGATGGTTTTTATTGAGTGCTGGAAATATAGCGGCTCCTCCTACATTAAATTTGTTAGGGGAAATTTTTTTATTAAATAGAATCATTAGTTGATCTTATTTAAGTATGATTATAATTAGTTTTTTATCTTTTTTTAGTGCGGCATATACCTTATATTTATATGCTTATAGACAACATGGAAAATTATTTTCTGGTGCATATTCTTTTAGAATAGGAGTTATTCGGGAGTATTTATTATTATTATTACATTGATTACCTTTAAATTTATTAATTATGAAAAGTGATGTTTGTTCTTTATGGTTATATTTAAATAGTTTATAAAAATACTGATTTGTGGTGTCAGAGATAAGAGTTATTCTTTTTAGATAATTAAATATATTTCTATTTGTTTAATGAGTTTTTATTGTTTAATTTCTATTAGTTTAAGCTTTTTTATTATAAGTTTTTGATTTATTATAAATGACTTAATTTTGTTTTTGGAGTGAGAAATTGTTTCTTTAAATTCTATAGCTGTAGTTATGACAGTATTATTAGATTGAATAAGACTTTTATTTATATCTTTTGTTTTATTAATTTCTTCTTTGGTAATTTTTTATAGAAAGGAATATATAAGAAATGATATTAACATTAATCGTTTTATTATATTAGTTTTAATGTTTGTTCTTTCTATAATAATATTGATTATTAGACCGAATTTAATTAGAATTTTATTGGGTTGAGATGGGTTAGGATTAGTTTCTTATTGTTTAGTAATTTATTTTCAAAATATTAAGTCTTATAATGCTGGTATATTAACTGCTTTATCTAATCGAATTGGGGATGTAGCTTTATTATTGGCTATTGCTTGAATATTAAATTATGGTAGATGAAATTATATTTTTTATTTAGAGGTTATAAAAAGTAATTTTGAGATGCAGTTAATTGGGGGTTTAGTTATATTGGCGGCTATAACTAAGAGAGCTCAAATTCCTTTTTCTTCTTGGTTACCTGCAGCAATGGCTGCGCCTACCCCTGTATCTGCTTTAGTTCATTCTTCAACTTTGGTAACAGCTGGAGTTTATTTATTAATTCGATTTAATTTTTTATTAGTAGAAAATTGATTAGGTCAGTTATTATTGTTATTGTCCGGATTAACTATATTTATAGCGGGATTAGGAGCTAATTTTGAATTTGATTTAAAAAAAATTATTGCTTTGTCTACTTTAAGTCAGTTGGGTTTAATAATAAGAATTTTATCAATAGGTTATTTTAAATTAGCTTTTTTTCATTTATTGACTCATGCTTTGTTTAAGGCATTATTGTTTATATGTGCTGGGGCTATTATTCATAATATAGATAATTGCCAAGATATTCGTTTAATAGGGGGTTTAAGAAGTGAAATGCCTTTAACTTCTACTTGTTTTAATGTATCTAATTTAGCTTTGTGTGGGATACCTTTTTTAGCTGGGTTTTACTCAAAAGACTTAATTCTTGAAATGGTTTCTTTGAGATTTATTAATAAATTTTCTTTTTTTCTTTATTTTTTTTCGACAGGTTTAACTGTTTGTTATTCTTTTCGATTAGTTTATTATACAATAACTGGTACTCTTAATTGTGGTGCATTAAATGTGTTAAATGATGAGGGTTGAATTATATTAAAGGGTATATTAGGTTTATTATTTATAAGAATTATTGGGGGAAGTTTATTAAGTTGAATAATTTTCCCGACTCCCGTAATAATTTGTTTACCTTATTATTTAAAATATTTAACATTATTTGTTTGTATTTTAGGGGGGTTGATAGGTTATTTTATATCAGTTGTTTCTCTTTATTTTGTTAATAAATCTTTTTTAAATTATTTAGGGAGTTTATTTTTAGGGTCTATATGATTTATACCTTATATTTCTACTTACGGTTTAATTAGTTTTCCTTTAAAATTAGGGAAGAAGGTTATTGTAAGTTTTGATCAAGGTTGATCTGAGTATTTAGGGGCTCAAAATATCTATTTTAAGTTGATAAATTTATCTCAGTTAAATTATTTATTACATCGAAATAGTCTAAAGATTTATTTATTAAGTTTTATATTATGAGTAATTTTTCTTTTCATTTTATTTTGTTTAAATAGCTTATATTTAGAGCGTAACACTGAAGATGTTAAAGAGATTATTTAATCTTTAAACAATATAATATTTAATAATTAATTTTAGTATTTAGGTATTTATAAAAAATAAATTTTTATTATTACATTGAAAATGTAAAGTTTTTTTTTAAACTATATAAATTAGAAGTATAAATGGAATTTAACCATTAAAAGAAAAAAGTTAGCAGCTTTTACTTGAACTTCATACTTCCTTAATCGGAACTATAGTTCAATAATATTATTAACAATAATATGCCTCTTTTTGGCTTCAATTAAAGAATAAGGGTGGTATCACCTAAGATTAGGTCGAAACTAAATGCAATAAATCGCTTCATATTCAAGGTAGACTAATAGTTTAGTATTTTTTGAATGCAAATCAAATGTTAATTTAACTACAACCCTTTTAAGTTGATCAATTTAATATACCTTGATTTCATTCATGGTATAGCCCAATTAATAGAATAATAATGAAAATAGTGGCTGTTGTAGTTCAGATTAATAAATTAGAAATTTTAATAATTATAATTATAGGTAAGATTAGGGCAATTTCTACGTCAAAAATTAAAAAAATGATAGTAATTAAAAAAAATTGAAGAGAAAAAGGTAATCGTGATGAGGATTTAGGGTCAAATCCACATTCAAAAGGAGAGTTTTTTTCCCGATCAGTAAGGGTTTTTTTCGAGAGAATAGAAGCAAGGGTTATAACAATAATTGTAATAGTTATAATAATTATAGATATTAAAATAATTGAAAAAATTATCTTTACTATTAGTTAATAGTCCTTATGATTGGAAGTCAAATATACTTATATACTATAAAGATAATTTATATTATCCACCTCATCAGTAAATAGAAATGTATAAAAATAATCAAACAATATCTACAAAATGTCAGTATCAAGCTGCTGCTTCGAATCCAAAATGGTGGTGTTTTGAGAAATGGTTATTTAGATGTCGAATTAAACAAATCAATAAAAATGTTGTTCCAATTAATACGTGTAATCCGTGGAATCCCGTAGCAATAAAAAAGGTAGACCCGTAAACAGAATCTGCAATAGTAAATGGGGCTTCAATATATTCGTAAGCTTGTAGAATAGAAAAGTAAATCCCTAATAGAACCGTGAAAAATAGCCCTTGAGTAGTTTGTGAAAAATTATTTTCTATTAAACTATGGTGTGCTCAAGTAATAGTAACACCAGAAGTTAAAAGAATTACTGTATTTAATAAGGGAATTTGAAAAGGGTTAAAGGGGATAATTCCAGCAGGGGGTCAAGTAGCCCCTAATTCAATAGCTGGGGATAAACTTCTATGAAAAAAAGCTCAAAAAAAAGAGACAAAAAATAAAACTTCAGATAAAATAAATAAAATTATTCCTCATCGTAAACCTACAGTTACTGTTAAAGTATGAAGTCCTTGAAAAGTTCCTTCTCGTGAAACATCTCGTCATCATTGATAAACTGTTAAAATAGTAATTAAATTTCCTAATAAAAATAGAGAACTATCATATTGATGAAATCATTTAACTATTCCTGATACTGTTGTTATAGCTCCAATAGCTCCAGTTAAAGGTCATGGACTATAATCTACTAAATGAAAGGGGTGATTTGAGTGTGTAGACATTAATTTACTTCACTAGAGTATAAGGTGCTTAAAACAGCAAATACATAAGATTGAATTATAGCTACTGCGGATTCTAAAACTAATAGGGCAATTTGAGTAATTAATAAAAATCCAATAAGTATAGAAGATAAATTAGGTCCTGTATTTCCTAATAAAGTTAATAATAAATGTCCAGCAATTATATTTGCTGTTAATCGTACAGCTAAAGTTCCTGGTCGAATAACATTTCTAATAGTTTCAATACAAACTATAAATGGTATTAAAATTGCTGGAGTTCCTTGAGGGACTAAATGAGCAAATATATGTTGAGTGTGATTAATTCATCCGTATATTATAAATCTAATTCATAGAGGTAAAGCTAAAGTTAAAGTTAAAGTTAAATGACTTGTTCTAGTAAAAATATATGGGAACAGACCTATAAAATTATTAAATAAAATTAATGAAAATAAAGAAATAAAAATAAAAGTTGAGCCATTATGACCATGGGGTATTAGAAGAGTTTTGAATTCCTTATGTAAAGTTAATGTTAATGTATTTCATAAAATATGATGTCGGGAAGGTAATAATCAAAATATAGAGGGGATTAGTAGTACTCCTAATAGAACACTTATTCAATTTAAAGAAATATTAAAAATTCTTGATGAGGGGTCAAATACAGAAAATAGGTTTGTTATCATTTTCAATTAAGAGGCTTAGTTGATTTAGAAGATGTTTTAGATTGAGATGATGAGGGGATAAATAAAAAATAATTTATTATATTAAATAACATAAATGTTAATGAAAATAAAATAAATAAGTTTAGTCAGTTAATAGGTCTTATTTGTGGAATTAAAAAATATTAATAATTTAATAATTTTAGTTTGACAAACTAATGTTATAATTTAACTAATTTTTTCATTAGAAGTAAGTGCTAATTTACTATTAAATGGTTTAAGAGACCAGTACTTGCTTTCAGTCATCTAATGAAGAATTTATATTATTTGAAATTCATTTAATAAAAAAGTTAGTAGGAATTCTTTCAATAACAATAGGTATAAAGCTATGATTAGCCCCACAAATTTCTGAACATTGGCCGTAAAATAATCCCGGGCGATTTATAATAAATCTTATTTGATTTAAACGTCCAGGAGTCCCGTCTACCTTGACACCTAAAGCTGGAATTGTCCATGAGTGAATTACATCAGCCGCTGTGACTAATACTCGTACTTGGGAATTTATTGGGAGTACAATTCGGTTATCTACATCTAAAAGTCGAAAATTATCTATTGATAATTCATTTGTAGGAATTATGTAGGAGTCAAATTCAATATTATTAAAATCTGAATATTCATATCTTCAGTATCATTGATGTCCGATTGTTTTTAAAGTTAAAGAAGGTTCATTAATTTCATCCAGTAAATAAAGTAGTCGAAGAGAGGGAAAAGCAATAAACAATAGAATAATAGCAGGTAAAATTGTTCAAATAATTTCAATTGTTTGCCCATGTAACAGATAGCGGTTTACATGTTTATTAAAGAATAGCATAAATATTAAATAACCTACTAAAACAGTAATTATTACTAAAATTATTAAAGTATGATCGTGGAAGAAAGTTAATTGTTCTATTAAAGGAGAGGCTCTATTTTGTAAGTTTAAATTAGCTCATGTTGACATTTTTCTAATAAAAGTATAAACTTTATATATAGAGCTTAAATCTATTGCACTAATCTGCCATATTAGATTAATTTGTTAATAAAGGTAATTCCGAATAACTATGTTCAGCTGGAGGGGTATTTTGGAATCATTCAATAGATGAGTTTAATTGTATAGGGAAAATAACTTGTCGTTGATTAATTATACTTTCTCAAATAATAAATAAGAATATAATAATTCCTAATAAAGAAATTGAGGACCCAATTGTTGAAATAATATTTCATGTAGTATAAGCATCTGGGTAGTCTGAGTATCGTCGAGGTATCCCCGCTAATCCTAGGAAATGTTGAGGAAAGAAAGTTAAATTTACCCCAATAAATATAATAATAAATTGACTTTTTAGTCATTTAGGATTTATTGTAAGACCGGTAAATAAGGGGTGTCAATGAATAAACCCTGCCATAATGGCAAATACTGCTCCTATTGATAATACATAGTGAAAATGAGCAACAACATAATAAGTATCATGTAGGATAATATCAAGAGAAGAATTAGCTAAAATTACCCCTGTTAATCCTCCTACAGTAAATAAAAATACAAATCCTAATGCCCATAAAATTGCAGGAGAGTAAGTTAATTGAGTTCCGTGAAGGGTGGCTAATCAGCTAAAAATTTTAATTCCAGTTGGAACCGCAATAATTATTGTTGCAGAAGTAAAATAAGCTCGAGTATCTACATCTATTCCGACAGTAAATATATGATGAGCTCAAACAATAAAACCTAGTAAACCAATTGCTAATATAGCATAAATTATCCCTAAAGATCCGAATGTCTCCTTTTTTCCAGATTCTTGACTAATAATGTGAGAGATCATCCCGAATCCTGGTAAAATTAAAATATAGACTTCTGGGTGACCAAAAAATCAAAATAGATGTTGATAAAGAATTGGGTCTCCCCCTCCAGCAGGATCAAAAAATGAAGTATTTAAATTTCGGTCAGTCAATAATATGGTAATTGCTCCGGCAAGAACGGGGAGAGATAAAAGTAGTAGTAAAGCAGTAATTACTACAGATCATACAAATAAAGGTATTCGGTCAAAGGTAATTCCTGTTGCTCGTATATTAATTACTGTAGTAATAAAATTTACAGCTCCTAAAATAGAAGAGATTCCTGCTAAATGTAAGGAAAAAATTGCTAAATCTACTGAAGCTCCTCTATGAGCAATTGTAGAAGATAGTGGGGGGTAAACCGTTCATCCTGTACCAGCCCCAGTTTCTACTATTCTTCTTATTAACAGTAAAGTTAATGAAGGGGGAAGTAGTCAAAAACTTATATTATTTATTCGTGGAAAAGCTATATCAGGGGCTCCTAATATTAAGGGCACTAATCAATTTCCAAATCCACCAATTATGATAGGTATAACTATAAAGAAAATTATTACAAAGGCATGGGCAGTTACGATTACATTATAAATTTGATCATCTCCAATTAATGCTCCAGGGTGTCCTAATTCAGCTCGAATTAGAATTCTTAAAGAAGTTCCCACTATTCCAGCTCATGCCCCAAATATAAAATATAATGTTCCAATATCCTTGTGATTTGTAGAAAATAATCATTGTCGCGATTAAATGGCTGAAATTTAGGCGATAGATTGTAAATTTATATATAAGAGTTATTCTTTTTAATCAGGCTTTATAGTCAAGCTTTATAGTCAATAATGATATTAGACTGCAATTCTAAAGAGGTAAGTAATTACTAAGGCTTAAAAGAGATATCTTATATTTATAGCTTTGAAGGCTATTAGTTTAATTAACTTAAAGCCCTTTAAAGCATAATGTAGATAGATCACATACAAATAAACCCGAAAATAGAAAAAAATGAAAATAAATAACATAAATTTATATTAATTTGATTACATGTTATAGAAGTCATTCAATTATTTTCATAGTAATTTAATAAAAAAGAAGAATAAGTTAAACGGATATAAAAAAATAATACAATTAGTGCTATAATAGTTAAAAATACCATTAAAAATAATTGATTATTTATTACTAATATTTGAATTACTATTCACTTAGGTAAAAATCCTAAAAATGGGGGTAATCCTCCTAAAGAGAGTAAATTTATACATATAAAAAATTTTAGGGGCTTATTTTTAAAAAATAAAGAAAAAAATTGATTTATATGGTTTAAATTAAAAGAGTAAAAGAAAATTACTAAAGAAATTATTAGTATTGTATAAACCATGAAGTAAAAAATTCATATTATTTCATTAATATACATTGCAGCTAGTATTCAACTTAAATGGTTAATTGAAGAGAAAGCCATTAATTCTTGTAAAGAAGTTTGATTTAGTCCTCCTAAAGCTCCAATAATCGCTGATAAAATAATACATATTATTACAATAGGCTTAATAAATACGTATGTAATTAAAATTATAGGAGCAATTTTTTGTCATGTTATTAAAATTAAAGCGTTAATTCAATTTATTTCTTTTATAACATTAGGAAATCAAAAATGAAAAGGAACAGTCCCGCTTTTTAATAATAGGGTAGACAGGATGATTATGCTATAAGCATTATTATCCATAATTATTAAATTATAATTAATTATGTATATAATGACAGTAAACATAAAAACTGCTGAAGCTAGCGCTTGAGTTAAAAAATATTTTAATGAAGCCTCTGTGGATATTAAATTATTATTATTATCTCTTATAAGGGGAATAAAAGACAATAAATTAATTTCTAATCCTATTCATGCATTAATTCATGAATTAGCAGAGATGGTAATTAAAGTACCCATTATTAGCGTCATTAAAAATAAAATTTTATAAGAATTTTTTAAAATTAAAAAGAAAAGGGTTATAACCTTTATAAATGGGGTATGAGCCCAGTAGCTTAATTAGCTTATCTTTTTATATTTTAGTGTACGAAGCACAAAAGTTTTTGATACTTTTAGGAATAGTTTAATTCTATTAAATATAATGAATGTAATTAAATTACATAATTTACTCTATCAAAGTAATCCTTTTATCAGGCAATTCATT